GAGATAGATATTACCTACCCTTTATTTCCTCTTTCAAACAAAGTTGAAATGATTGAAGTTTTACTATTTGGAATCGTGTTAGGTCTAATTCCTATTACTTTGGCTGGATTATTCATAACTGCATATTTACAATACAGACGCGGGGATCAGTTGGACCTTTGATTAAGCAACCTCTCTTTTTTTTTGATTGACCTCCTGCGGATTAAAGCTAAGGAGGGGGTCAAATTCAGATTGTTTATCAAGTAAATAAAGCAATTTCATTGTAATTTCATTTGACCTAAGAAGAGTGGAATCACGCCCTGTAGGATTTGAACCTACGACATTGGGTTTTGGAGACCCACGTTCTACCGAAACTGAACTAAGAGCGCTTTCTTATCACAATAGATAAGATCCTAAAGAAAAGGATTCTAATTGTACTCCCAATAGATTTTGCATGGATCATAGTCTCATAAACTCAAAGATTTGGTAGGTCCAATTTTGATTGATCGCTATTGATCCTTCATTAATGTTCATAGGATACGCATTAGGTAGGGATGACAGGATTTGAACCCGTGACATTTTGTACCCAAAACAAACGCGCTACCAAGCTGCGCTACATCCCTTTTAATTGACCCACTGCTACTCTGTCATTGTAGAGAATCCGTGTCTTGTTTTCCACATCATTATTTCCTTCATTGATATCCAAACTCTCTTGTTATTTATTATTTTTGATCTCATGGATCAAATATAATTTATAATAAGATATAATAAAAAAAAAAAGATTTCTTGGGAATGTTCCACAAAGAGGGAAAGGTCCTTTTTTCTCTTGTCTTGTAAGGGAAGGTAAATTTCATTTACCGGGTCTTTCTTTGTCTATCCCTTTTAGTTTTCCTTAGGAATTTCGCCTACAAATACAATTGCTCCTTAACCACATATGCATCTGATCCTATACGTATTATAAAAAAAAGGAGTATTTTCAATGCGAGATATAAAAACATATCTCTCTGTGGCACCTGTGCTAAGTACTCTATGGTTTGGGTCTTTGGCAGGTTTATTGATAGAGATCAATCGTCTATTCCCGGATGCGTTGACATTCCCCTTTTTTTCATTTTAGTTATTGACATGGGAAGGGCTTAAGAAGATTCCAGATAGAATAAATTATCTGTGACTCAGCCCTCGCTTTTTTCTTCCTTTCTTTATTTTTTTCTTTGATGTCAGTTTTTTCTTTTTTATTTTAGTATTAAAGAAAGAGAAAATGGGTATTCAATCGCATCAAAACTTGTGCTTGGGTTCGAATTCATAGAGGGGGAGCGGAAATGGGATCCGGGGCAACAAAATCATAAAAAAAAAAATACTACTATTACTATATACTATAACTGAGATTCTAAATAATTGATAGTTAGAAATCTTTGTATTACTTATTTTTTATTTTTCTCTATTGATTGCAACCAAATCTTTCATAATTGGATTTCAAATTCGCAACTTCTTTTTTTTTTTTTTTCGTTTCGGATCAAAATGAAAGAATTGAGTGAATCCAAAACTCAAAGGAGGTTCATGGCCAAGGGTAAAGATGTTAGAATAAGAGTGATTTTGGAATGTAAGAGTTGTGTCCGAAACGATATTAATAAGAAGTTCTCTGGAATTTCCAGATATATCACCCAAAAGAATCGACACAATACACCTAGTCGATTAGAATTGAGAAAATTCTGTCCCTATTGTTACAAACATACGCTTCATGTGGAGATAAAAAAATAATTTGAAAGAGCGCGCGTATGTATCCTCTATTCAAGAAATGGGAACAGATTCATAAAATTCAAATTCCATATAATAATCTATTTCAAATAAACCATAAACCAATCAACTCCTATTTCCGTCAAATCATAAATGAGAATTCAGAAATAGGATTTTAGAGATAAGGAATAAACCATGGATAAATCCAAGCGTTTTCTTAAATCCAAGCGATCTTTTCGTAGGCGTTTGCCCCCAATTGGATCAGGGGATCGAATTGATTATAGAAATCTGAGTTTAATTACTCGATTTATTAGTGATCAAGGAAAAATATTATCTAGACGAGTGAATAGAGTGACTTTGAAACAACAACGATTAATAACTACTTCCATAAAACAAGCTCGTATTTTATCCTCGTTACCTTTTATTAACTATAAGAAAAAATTTGATAAAAACAAGCCTATTCCTAGAAAAAATAGAACGAGAGGTCCTCGAACCAAAAAGAAAAAGGACAATTTCTCAATTGATTGAACCTAAATTCCATCCAATTCGAATCCCAACCAGGGGTTGATATTTTGTTCGAAAAATTCGAGAATTCAGATTGAATTAACACATCGTAAAATCGTAAAAAAATTATAAGAAAAAAGAAATACTTTTTTTTACTAATTTATCATAATCAGATTCATTTTTACTATAACCTTCCCGGAGCCCATTCTCCGGGGATCTCCGTTTACGTTTCAATCATTCCGGTCGATTGCTTCCAACCCTCTTACCTTACCTTAGTTACTGATCTCCTTGGCAATCATGTAAAGACAATTTGTATTTGATATAGCTATTTGTGCAAGTATTTTACGATTAAGAAGCAATTGCCTCTTGTACAGATCATTTATTAATCGACTATAACTATAGGATACCAAAATCTCCCGAATTACTGCATTTATCCGAGTGATCCATAAACGACGAAAATTTCTCTTTTGTCTGCCCCTATCCCGATGAGAAGATGCCAAAGCTCTTATGGTTTGTTGTATAATACTTCGAGTAAGTCTTGAATGAGCCCCCCGATTATTTGATGCAAAGACACGAGATTTTTTTCTACGTCTCCGTGCTATATAACCTCGTATAGTTCTGGTCATTGAATCAACTGAAACTTTGATGTGCTGAATAACTAATTGATTTCTTTTCTTTCAGTCATTTCCCCCTCGTCCATTAATAACAAAACGGATTCGTCCGATGTATAAAATAAAAATTCCAATGGCTTTTGCTACTATGACCTTCCCAACCACGATTTTTTTACGAGCATTTCACCTGAAATAAGAAATTGTATCGAGACTAGGTATGAAAAAAGAAATACTACAATTTCAATTGAGTAGTTATTTAAAGTAGAAATTCGATAGTAAAGGGAAAGGGATAAATAAATCGTGGGTTCCTTCGTTTCTATGGTTACTTCGTAAACGGTGAGGTCCTCTCTATACGCCGGAGCCCCCTTCCCGATTTAATCAATGCTATTAGTAACTTGTACAGTTCACATTCTTTGACTCTACCCATGAATTGTCCAATAATAGATCTTTTCACAATGAGATCTACCCATATAGTAACGGCATTTCATTATGAAAGTTGGCTAGGTTGCTGACCCTGTTCATCCGTTCTTGCAAGAGTGAGAGCGCTTTATTTATGCTTCTTAACTACTCAATCCCCCGCTTAATGGATACATTTGCTACCAAAGGGGAATTGCTTTTCATTTCCAATTAAGGTGATTGGATTTGCACCAATGGAAACCATAAATTTTATACACAACACAACGGGGGTTTTCTTTTTTTAGATAATGACTGGAAGAATTCCATCCTATTGATTGGTACTGGTCATTGAGACTGGGAAAATGCTTCTTTTTTTTTGTTCCAGCTCATGATCTGAACGAGTCGCACATACACCCTAATACATGTTCCTCGACGCTGAGGACATCCCCGAAGAGCGGGGGATTTTGTGACATTTTTAATTGGCTGTCTTGTGTTTCTAATAAGTTGTTTAATAGTTGGCATCTTGAATTGTATACAATACAAAAAAGGGGGCTGGTTTAGATAGATCCTAACCAGAGGGTTATTTACCTTATTTTTCTTTTAACGTTTAACGCGGTAAAAAAAGAAAAGATGTACTTTCCTTTCTGCTTCAGACATCTGCGGATCTGATCCATTTGAAGCCCTAGTGCATATAGAGTTCTAAATGCAGTAGGGTTTCAAATAAAAAAAAACTCAAAAAGAAATGTATTAGACCCACTTCCATTCAATCTTCTTTTGGTTTTGGTATTCGTTTTCGATTCTCTTTACAAGGTCATCTTGAGTGCACTTTTTGCCAATAAGATCTAAAACCCAAACAACAAAAAACACAAGAATTATGATCCAAAAAATGCGCGAGGTCAAAATAATATTTATGACCTTCGCAGCTCTGGGGATTATCCAGGTTCTCCATTGGAGGAATTGGGATAAGGCCCAAGCAAAAAAAGACTGGATAGCCCTTTCCAGAACAGGACTGAATTCTTTGTTTATGTAATTACAAAAAATATGAACCTCCCGCATAACTATGCGGATGCTTGGAAGTTTTGCCAAAAGGAGTTTCTTTTGGCATCGAGCGGTCATGTTTATCATGTTGACCTCTTTTGGTTTCAAAGTAAAAAAATGGTAAATAATAGAATTCTATATTATATATGAAATTTTGAGAATTCATTCGTGCATAAGTTTCTCTCTACTCGAAAGTTTTACCACAGAGTAGCTTCTTATGTAAAAGGCGGGTAACCCTTTTTTTTTTCCTTTTATTTTTTCTTCTTTATTATTCTTAAAAAATATATTAAGAATAAATAGAAAAGAGAAAAATACAACATAAACCTCCTAAAATAGAAAATCTAAAACGGAATTAGTAATTAGTAAGTCTATGCCATATTAAGGCCATATTAAGGTGCTGCGAAATAGAAGGATCTTATCTTATCAACGTTCAAAAATGGAATTAGCAAAAAAAAAAAAAGAAAGCCATTTTGAACGTTGATTTGAAGCAGAATAAAGGATTTACCCGCGTTTCTGCTGCAGATCCTTATCTCTAGGGCCAGTTTTTGTTGTGTTTTTAGTTTTCTTCGTCATACTCGTCATACTTCCCGAGGGTGTCGTCTCCTATAATATCAATAATTCCATGAGCTTGGGCTTCTTCTGCTGACATATAAGCCATTCTTTGGATGTCGTCGTGTATAACCTGCCGGGTTTTGTGCGTATGTCGTGCATAAGCCTCTTCCATCTGGTTGCGTAAGTAAAACAACACTTCTATTTCTTTTAAAGGGTGTCTTTTGCGGATTTTTGAAAACTTACCGCGAGGTTGGCGCATCATTACCCTGATGATATAAAACAATGAAGAATTCCTCTACTTTATATCATATCTTGCACCCTCGGGCGAAGGAAAGAGATAAAAAGAATAGAGAAAATTGAACAACCGTACAGGCATTTATTCTGTATTGCATACGGCTATCCAATGGAATTTACCTTTCGTCCCTTCCAGCGCGAAAAAGAGAAAAAAAAAAAAATAGGATCTATCAGATCCAGATCATTAAGTGATCCATTTACCACCCTTCCTTTCGGTAGAATTCAAAAATACTATGATGGTTCCGTTGCTTTCTATTTCTATATGGAATTTAGAAGTTTTCTCGTCTGTGATTCAGCAATCCCAAAGTTTCTTTTTTTTTTTTTTTAGTACTCTTTGACTTTGATAATATAAATAGGAGAAGTGAAGTGGAAAAAGAATTCTGGCGCTAAAACAAAAAATTGTGACGCTGAAATAAACTCCCGATAGATAAGAAAAAATCGGAAATCTATTTTGTCTCATACTACTCTCCCGATACAAAATCTCATGTTATGAAAAACAATAATAGTTTGTTTACTCATACCGAACTCGACGTGCCATGCTATTTTTACTCAATAATCTTTTTCATATTTCATATGGCGAAGGCATAGTCTTCTTTTTTCTATCAAATACAAATAAAAAATCATTGGCGCCAAGCGTGAGGGAATGCTATGCGTTTGGTAGGTGCTCCTCCGAATAGAATGAAACAAGCCATTCCACAGGCTTTTCCCATGCATACCGTGTATACATCTACGGGCGACGCATGCATCAAATCATAAATAGCCATTCCTTGTCGCATTAACCCGCCCGGCGAGTTTATATACAAAAAAATATCCCTGGTACTATCGTTCGTACTGAGATATGCTATGAGACCCGCAACGAGGTTACCGCTCTCTTTATTAATAGGTTTTCCTAAAAAAATTAATCTTTCTCGATGAAGTCGGGTGATTAGGACAAAATGCTATCCTTTAGGAACCGTACACGCACCTTTGAATGCATACGGTTCAAAAAATTGCAAAAAAAAATCAATATGTTGGCCTTTTTCTATTTTATTTTATAGAAGGGCTTTTTTTTTTCTACCCCCTATAAACTTATCTCGAATTACCCTCTCATTGATGTATTGTTTCATTTCCAAATTAGGACTCTGTTATTTTCTTGTTCCTGAATGGGCCTCTTCTATTTTTTTAGGTTTATGCTCTACTCCGGGTAAGGGTCCAACCGATTTTTATTTATATATATAGTACAAATGCTCCCAATACCATTTCTTTTTGATACGACTTTTTTTTTTTATTCATTTCATGTCCATATTACCAAGTGAGTATTTTCTGAACGGAGCCTGGATACTTCATTTTATTGGTTCAACCAAGCCAACCATAAATTCTCTTCTATTTCTAATTGATACTATGAATATTGATCCCTCAAAGAATGGATCTAATTGCACTTCACGCTCCAAATTCTTGATAGTTTCATCAATTTTTTTGGCGAAGCAGAGGTATCTCGATCGGAGGAGAGAACGGGGAAATCCCATATGGCCCAATATGTCTGACAAGTCGCACTATAGGTCAATCCACTCCAGCTTTGGTTGCTTTTCCTTTGTTTTCTCATCTTTAGTAGGGAACTTACTAAAATCAATCCAAGGGCTAGTCGGATCATCATCACTATTGTTATCGTTTTTCCGAGGATAATTGTTAATGTTAATAAACGGATCATCATCACTATAGTTATCATTATCCCCAGGATAATTGTTAAACGGATCATCATCGCTATAGTTATCGTTATCCCCAGGATAATTGTTAGCCCTATCCCGAGGCGAATCGTTAATCAAATGAATAGGATAACAAGCCGGCTTCCTAGTCTGAGGCTTAGCCCCCCTTTTTTTTTCTTCGTCAATATCCTCACCCTCAAAAAACTCAAAAGGAACTTTTGGAACACCAACAGGCATAAATGAGAGAGAAAAGAGTCAAGTATAAGATTTCACTTTTATGTGGAAATGTCAAAATGATTTTTTTTTTTTGTTTTCAAAATATGAAAAAGTTCATCTAGGAAGATGAAATGAATAAGGGAAAAATCTTATGAAGGGGTCGGGTTCTTCGAACGCTAAATAAATTTCTATGCATTTGTTCATATGTTCATATTCATAGAAAATGCCCCATTGCGTATTGGTACTTATCGGGTATAGAATAGATCTGCTTTTCTTTGTTCTTACTAACAGACTAACAGAATTGTTCCATTATTACCTATTACCAACAAAAAAGAACTAGGAGCCCTTCATTCGAAATAATCCACTGAACTGAAAGTCTATAGCATAGTCTTTTCCAATGCGATAAAGTTACATAGTATCTATTTTTCTTCGAAGGGGGTATTTTCATGGGTTTACCTTGGTATCGTGTTCATACCGTCGTATTGAATGATCCCGGCCGGTTGCTTGCTGTTCATATAATGCATACAGCTCTCGTTTCTGGGTGGGCGGGTTCAATGGCTCTATACGAATTAGCAGTTTTTGACCCCTCTGACCCCGTTCTTGATCCAATGTGGAGACAGGGTATGTTTGTTATACCCTTCATGACTCGTTTAGGAATAACCAATTCATGGGGCGGTTGGAATATCACAGGGGGGACTGTAACAAATCCGGGTATTTGGAGTTATGAGGGTGTGGCCGGGGCACATATTGTGTTTTCCGGCTTGTGCTTCTTGGCAGCCATCTGGCATTGGGTGTATTGGGATCTAGAAATATTTCGTGATGAACGTACGGGAAAACCCTCTTTGGATTTGCCCAAGATTTTTGGAATTCATTTATTTCTTTCAGGCTTAGCTTGTTTTGGGTTTGGTGCATTTCATGTAACAGGCTTGTATGGTCCTGGAATATGGGTGTCCGATCCTTATGGACTAACAGGAAAAGTACAATCTGTAAGTCCTGCCTGGGGCGTAGAGGGTTTTGACCCTTTTGTTTCGGGAGGTATAGCCTCTCATCATATTGCAGCGGGGACATTGGGCATATTAGCGGGCCTATTTCATCTTAGTGTCCGTCCGCCCCAACGCCTATACAAAGGATTACGTATGGGTAATATTGAAACCGTTCTTTCCAGTAGTATTGCTGCTGTCTTTTTTGCAGCTTTTGTAGTTGCTGGAACTATGTGGTATGGTTCAGCAACTACTCCCATCGAATTATTCGGCCCCACTCGTTATCAATGGGATCAGGGATACTTCCAACAAGAAATATATCGAAGGGTTGGTGCCGGACTAGTGGAAAATCAGAGTTTCTCCGAAGCTTGGTCTAAAATTCCCGAAAAATTATCTTTTTATGATTACATTGGCAATAATCCAGCAAAAGGGGGATTATTTAGAGCGGGCTCAATGGACAGTGGGGATGGAATAGCTGTTGGGTGGTTAGGACACCCTATCTTTAGAGATAAAGAGGGGCGTGAACTTTTTGTACGTCGTATGCCTACTTTTTTTGAAACATTTCCAGTGGTTTTGGTAGATGGAGACGGAATTGTGAGAGCCGATGTGCCTTTTAGAAGGGCAGAATCTAAGTATAGTGTCGAACAAGTAGGAGTCACCGTTGAGTTCTTCGGCGGCGAACTCAATGGAGTCAGTTATAGTGATCCTGCAACTGTGAAAAAATATGCTAGACGCGCTCAATTAGGTGAAATTTTTGAATTAGATCGTGCTACTTTGAAATCCGACGGTGTTTTTCGTAGCAGTCCGAGGGGTTGGTTCACTTTTGGGCATGCTTCCTTTGCTTTGCTCTTCTTTTTCGGACATATTTGGCATGGAGCTAGAACCTTATTCAGAGATGTTTTTGCTGGTATTGACCCGGATTTGGATGCTCAAGTGGAATTTGGGGCGTTCCAAAAACTTGGAGATCCAACTACAAGGAGACAGGTAGTCTGATACAAGATTGATCTGGTATCTTTCACCTGTATTGTATTTTTGTGATTTGGTTTTTCTATAGGTTACGAGAGAAATCTTGAGTTGAATTGCTGATTTTTATTTGACTCTTATCTTTATCTGGGAGATAATCCCAAACCAAATGAACAGGTGTGGAAGCTATAATTGTAAACCACGATCAAATTTATGGAAGCATTGGTTTATACATTCCTCTTAGTGTCGACTCTAGGAATCATTTTTTTCGCTATCTTTTTTCGAGAACCACCTAAGGTTCCGACTAAAAGGGCAAAATAATGTTTGATTATACTCAATTGAAGTCAAAGTAAAGAGCCTCCCTTGTTTCGTGGGAGGCTCTTTACTTTACTTCAACTAGTCCCCGTGTTCCTCGAATGGATCTCTTAGTTGTTGAGAGGGTTGCCCAAAAGCGGTATATAAGGCGTACCCGGTAAAACTGACAAGTAAACCAGATATAAAGATGGCGACTAGGGTTGCTGTTTCCATTATTTTATAATTTCAAGATCACAACGGATCTATGATAAGATGATTTATTTACAGTGTAATGGTATACAAAGTCAACAGATCTCAACCAATGCAATAGGATTTATGGCTACACAAACCTTTGAGGGCAATTCTCGATCTGGTCCAAGACCAAGAAAAACAGGTCTAGGGGGTTTATTGAAACCCTTGAATTCGGAATATGGTAAAGTAGCTCCTGGATGGGGAACTACCCCTTTGATGGGTGTCGCAATGGCTTTATTCGCGGTATTCCTATCTATTATTTTGGAAATTTATAACTCTTCCGTTGTATTGGATGGAATTTCAATGAACTAGGTCCATCAAAATCATGAAGTCCTCGCTTTTCGATCCAAAATTCATCACTTAGGTAGGACTAGGATTTATAGGCACTTCCGGCAGTTCGACCGCGAAATTCTTTTGTTTCGGTATTTCCGGAATATGAGTGTGTGACTTGTTATAATAGATCCTATTGATAGTACAGAGAATGGGTCTGTCATCTTGAAAAAGATGG